GTCTACTTCCCTTCGAACAATGAATCCCCTTAAAAGGGAGTGCCTTAAAGTTCAGAAGGTATTTATTTGTCTATGTATCGTTCCATTCAATCTTTTAGGTCTCTACTTCACCTCGATGGTTATGTCACGATATCCTTAAAGCCTATATGCGATGGATAGACTCCTGCAACCATGGCTTATTTGGACATAATTTATTTCTAAATGTTCTAAATGAAGAGGAATGATTAATTACACATAAAGAAAAAAAGAAGTCAAGTCTTTTTTTTCACGAGGGAATTCTGTTATTGAATCGACCATAGACTAATTCCCCTTTTTACTTGGGAGTATTGACCACACCCATAATTCTGAGTTTCATGTTACTCCTACCACGAGACATGTCAGATCCGGGGCATCCCAATTCGATTGAATGGGATGACAGTTTTTCGTTCTGAATTTGTAAATTGATCAAATCACACATCGCAGTATACGAGGCCCTCTAATTCTTTAAGAGGCTTATCTAAAAGATTCGCGATATAACTAGGAAGACGTTTCAAATACCATACATGGGTTACTGGGCGTGCCAGTTTGATGTATCCCATTTGATATCTTCGTATCCGAGAATCGACAAATTCGACCCCGCATTGTTCACAAAAATTTTGTTCTTCTTTTTCATCTCCGATTACTCGATAATTTCCACAAGCACAAATCCCACTTTTTATAGGTCCAAAAATTCTTTCACAAAATAATCCATCTTTTTCAGGCTTGTTGGTTTTGTAATGAAAGGTGTAGGGTTTTGTCACCTCTCCAATTATCTCTCCATTAGGTAGGATTTTTTTGGCCCAAGCAGTTATTTGTTGAGGAGAAACTGATCCAATTCGAAGTTGTTGATGTTTATACCGATCGATCATAGAAGAAAAATTCGAATTCATTCCGATTAAGCGTCCTTCCTATGAATCTGGAAGTTCTTCTCAGACACAAGGAAATGATTCAATTCCAGAGCCAAAGATCGTAGTTCTCGAACGAGCAATCGAAAAGATTCTGGAGCATCCTCTGGTCTAGGTATTGTTCCTCCAATAATCATAGTACCAAGTACCTCTTGTCGAGCTTTAATATGATCAGATTTATAAGTAAGCATCTCTTGTAAAATATGAGCAACACCAAATCCCTCTAGAGCCCAAACTTCCATTTCTCCCACCCGTTGACCCCCTTGCTTGGCCCTTCCTCGAAGGGGTTGTTGTGTAACAAGTGCATAATGCCCGCTGGAACGTCCGTGTATTTTATCATCAACTTGATGAATTAATTTCAAGATATAAGACTTTCCTATTATAACAGGTTGTTCAAAAGGACCCCCCGTTCTTCCATCAAATATTCTGCTTTTTCCCGGATATTCGGGTTCAAATACCCATGGATTCGATGTTTGCCTACTGGCTTCATATAATTCAGAAAAGACTAGTTTTCTCGAAGCCTCTTGTTCATATCTCTCATCAAAGGGTGCTATTCGATAATGTCTATCTAGCAGATCCCCCGCTAACCCCAGCGAGCATTCAAAAATCTGTCCTACATTCATTCGAGAAGGTACTCCTAACGGGTTGAAGACCATATCAACAGGTCTTCCATCTTGCAAATAAGGCATATCCTGTCTAGGTAAAATTTTGGAAATGATACCCTTATTTCCATGTCTTCCTGCTACTTTATCACCCACTTTTATTTCTCGTTTTTGTGAAATATATACACGAATCGTTTCTGGATTATAAATAGAACCCGCCTTTTTATGGATCCATCTCACATCAATAACTCGACCTCTACCACCTATAGGTAGTTTTAGACAAGTTTCCTTTGAAGTGGATACCTGAATACCAAGTATGGCTCGTAATAATCTATCTTCCGGAGCATACGATGATTCTTTCGCCACCTGAGGCGTTAATTTACCTACTAAAATATCGCCCGTCTCCACCCAAGATCCCAACATCACAATTCCGTTTTTGTCTAAATTTCGGAGTAAATGGGCTTCTAGATGTGGTATTTCATTAGTGATTCTTTCGGGACCGTGGTTTGTTACATGAGTCTGAATTTCATATTTCCGTATATGAAAAGAAGTATAAATATCCTCATATACCAAACGCTCATTAATGAGTACCGCATCCTCAAAATTGTAACCTTCCCATGGAATATAAGCTACTAATACGTTTTTTCCCAAAGCAAGTTCGCCCCCAACTGTAGCAGCACCATCCGCTAAAATTTGTCCCTTTTTAATACATTTACCTCGCGTAACTTGGGCTTTTTGATGCATACAAGTATTTTTGTTGGAACGCTGATATATAACTAATGGAGTGCTTAGAGTATAACCATTGCCCGATAAAATGATCTTGTAAATATCGGTATAAATAATCTTTCCCTCATGTTCCGCTATAGCGGGAACCCCGGAATCTAGAGCCACTTGGCGTTCCAATCCAGTTCCAACAATGCACTTTTCGGAACGAGAAAGAGGAACTGCTTGACGTTGCATATTAGAACTCATTAA